TACATATACTCATATGTTTTGTTATAATTGAAATTGAGAAATCTTTTTTAATTGAAAAATCAATACTGATTAGTTCTGCTTCCATTTTTATGTTGTCATTAGGAAAACACAATTTGAAATTCAAATCCCAGAATCGTTCATGAATTCCAAGTAAGGAGTCAATGGTTCAAATTTCTCGTCTGAAAAATACACATTTTTTTTCTCAATAGAAAAACGAGAGAATGTTTTTAGCATTGTGTATTTTCAGATACTATACAATCAAAGGGATGGATCAAATCCAATCAAAAGGGGTATTTCTTTTTTTTTTAGTAAATAAAAGGATTAAGGAAAACAGAAGTCAAAATGCAAGTACAATAATAATTCCGTAATCCGGAAAAAATTGCACCTATTTTCTATCATTTTGGCGGCATGGCCGAGCGGTAAGGCGGGGGACTGCAAATCCTTTTTCCCCAGTTCAAATCCGGGTGTCGCCTGAATCCTGAATCACCAAAAAACTCGAAATCATAATCGATTTATTGGATGGATTTCTCAATAGTGTTTGGTAGAACCCATTTTTGACTCTGCGACATTAATTCCACTATTATTACTGAGGAATAATTCCTTCGTATTTATAGAGATTAGGGGACATAATGCACATGGATATAGTAAGTCTCGCTTGGGCTGCTTTAATGGTAGTCTTTACATTTTCCCTTTCACTCGTAGTGTGGGGAAGAAGTGGGCTTTAGAAGTACTACTAATTGAGTTCAGGAATCAAACCCGCTTGTTTTATAGATCGTTCTGCAACGCACTTTGAACTATTTAAAATCAAAACTCTGAATTTGGAATCCCATTGGATTCCAATGGAGTAATCTATGATAGGAATCATACTCTTTCAATCCAAGAGATATTTCTCCCGTCTTTGTACTTCGAAAAGAAAGGGATTCAGATGATTGGAAATTTATTCCAACCTAAAATTCTTCCGAAATTTTCTATTTCAATCAACGGGAATGGGGCTCTTACTATCTTTATAGACGGATACTAAGGAAGTTTTTCTTTTTTTATTTATTTCCCTCTTGACTCTTCAAAAAAGAAGTCGTTTTGTTAAGCGTATACACACTTTCTATAAGAAATGATATCGAGATAGTGGTTGTTTAAGGAGAGACTGGTCAATAATAAGATCTTGCCTCGGGCGGGTTACATATCGGGCATTTACCCTTTGGTTTCTATTCGAATTTTAGAAAGGCGGTTTAGGCTTTATCACCTTATTTCATATGGCGTTAAAAATAGGCGAGGTTTCCCCTTACTTATTAGTAAAAGGAAAGGAATTAGAATCCTAAAATAAGAATTATTTTAGATTGAGCGGAACAAATAGATGTAGCAAATTGGGTCTTATGTCAATTCCATAAAATATATGGAATATATTGATATGGAAATGGAATTAATATACACATATAGGAAGAGAATATTGTAGATTGATATATAGAAACTTAAGCGTTTATCTTTATTCTAGATTACAGCTTTATAGACTAAGAGATAGATAGTATGGTAGAAAAATTCATTTTTCTACCATACTATCTATCTCTTAGATAATTTCCGATTCTAGTGCGCTCATTTCATTTAAGTTAAGACGTGAAATTGGACCCCTTTCATTTTACTTCGTAAATTTTTGATAAGAACTTGGAAGGAAAGTTTGATTCAAATTCATTTGAAAATTCAATCGAATTAATCATTTTGACTGACTGTTTTTACGTAAATGATAAGTAGAAAGGCGGTAGGAACTAGAATGAATAGTGCAGTAGCAATAAATGCAAGAATATTTACTTCCATAATCTCATCGGTTTTTTACTTCGCAATAACTCGGGATTTAATCCCCTAGAGATGATAAATCTTTCGTCTATCGTCTGTAAATTCAATGGATGAATTACCTCTCGATGATCTTGAACCGAATCACTATCATGAATAACAATATCTGATCTATCAAATCAACCCGTCGTCAAGACTTGAATAGTATAACATAGGAAGTTCTTTTATCCATACCGAATCCCAATTTTGATTCCTAACTCAATTACTCCGAAATGATATTTATCATCCGTTTCCTTGTTTTTTCTATAACCCACCTTTGCGTCTTCCTTGGAGAATCTTCTGATGAAGGATCATCAGATTGCCTTTCCACTTCAATTAATTACATAGTTCCGAACCTAACAAACAAAAAAAGCGAGATGGAAAAATAGGAAAAAAAAAAAGAAATCAAGACTCCTTTTTGCTTTGGGAATGCAAGTATACCCCTTGACATTCTTTACTAGTTCATAGAAAGGGAAAAATGGATTTTTGTATTTATTGGATCCGTCGGGACTGGCGGGGCTCGAACCCGCAGCTTCCGCCTTGACAGGGCGGTGCTCTAACCGATTGAACTACAATCCCAAGGAAATAAGGGATCTGGCAGAAATTTTGATTCTTTTTTATCTTCGTATGGGGTCTTTCTAAAGGACAAGGGATTTTCTACTATCTCATGGTAGATTGA